GGGCAAGTATGCCCCCATCGTCTAGTGGTTCAGGACATCTCTCTTTCAAGGAGGCAGCGGGGATTCGACTTCCCCTGGGGGTAGGGTAATACGAAAGGAAGTTGATTATGGATTACCAATAAGCCTAAAATGGATTCTTCCTGGGTCGATGCCCGAGCGGTTAATGGGGACGGACTGTAAATTCGTTGGCAATATGTCTACGCTGGTTCAAATCCAGCTCGGCCCAATAATGCCCAAGAATTCGCCAATCTACCATGAGATGGTATAACCCCCTTGTCCTTAAGAAATACCTGATACAGAGGAATAAAAAAGAATTTTAATTTATGCTAGATCCCTTATTTCCCTGGGATTGTAGTTCAATTGGTTAGAGCACCGCCCTGTCAAGGCGGAAGCTGCGGGTTCGAGCCCCGTCAGTCCCGAAGGATCCAATAAATACATCAATTCATCTCTCCCTTTTCTGTGAAAGGGAGGACAGGGAGCAGAATTTCATTCCCAAGAGGAGATCCTTGTTTTTTTTTCCTTCCTATTTTTCTATTTTTTTAGGGGTCCCATCGAAGAAAGAACAAAGCCTAAAAAAAATAGTGAATTTGATGGAATATTAGATCTTTTATACCGGGACTCATCTTTATCACATTTCTTTGTCTTCCAAGAAAATTAGATTATTAAAAAAAAAAAAACAGAGCTTAGAACTTAACTCCTTTCTTTTTCCATTTCGCTTCTAGTGTTTGTTTGGGTTTGTGACTAATGGAAATGAAAGGGTGGTCACATGATACTTCATCAGATGATTGTACAAGGAAAACCTAAGGTAGGTTATAGAAAAGAAAGAAGAAAAAATAATAATAAATCAAGGAATTTTTGATTGGTTCAGGAATCCCATTTTGGATTCGGTATGGATAAAAGATCTTCCTATGTTATACTATTCAATTCTCGATGACGAATTCATTTGATAGCGCAGATATTGTTATTCATGATATTGATCCGATTCAAGATCATCGAGAAGTAATTCATTCATTGAATTTACAGGCGAAAGATTTATTATCTCTATGGGATTAAATCCCGAGTTATTGTGAAGTAAAAAAAAAGATGAGATTATGGAAGTAAATATTGTTGCATTTATTGCTACTGCACTGTTCATTCTAGTTCCTACTGCTTTTCTACTTATCATTTACGTAAAAACAGTTAGTCAAAATGATTAATTTTTTTGAATGAAACTTGATTTCTGAGTTCTTATCAATGATTGAAGAAATAAAACGAAAAGGATTCCAATTTCGTGTCTTAAATGAAATGAGCGGACTATAATCGGCTCTATGAGATCCGATAGTATGGTAAGAAAGAAATAGATGAAATCTTTCTTTCTACCATACTATCTATTAGTGTTATTGTAGTGTATAAAGTTGTAAAGTTGTACTTTACAATAAAGAGAAAGGCTTAATATAGATCAATCTCCAATATTATCTTCATATATGTAGATATAAATTTCATATATGGAATGGACATAGCATCAAATTCGATTTCTTTGATACATCTATTTGTTCCGATCACTCTGAAATAATCGTCTTACTCTTAGAGTTCTAATTCCTAGATTTTTTATTATTTCCATCCAATTCCTAGATTTTTTATTATTTCCATCCAATATGAATTTCGGGATCTATCGAAAGAATCAAGAAAAAGCATTATGGGCATATCTTAAGAAAAACACGTAGTAATCTGTTTTTTTAGCATTTCGAAGAAATAATTGATTGAGCCATTGACAGGAGTTCTATGGGCACTTCTTCAGATTTCGAAAAGAAATAAAATAAATAGTAAACCTCGCCGATTTTAACGCTTGAACCATGATATGAAATGGGTTGATAAAGTATCAAAAATTTCAAAAATCTAATAAAACAAGCGGTAAGTGCGCAATAAATATGTGACTCGCCCAAGTCAAGATCTTATTATGCATAGTATCTTGTTAGCCAACCACTATGCTATGTCTATATTGTTTTCTTTCTCATAGAAAGTGGGTATACATTTACCAAAACGACTTCCTCTTTGAACAGTAAAGAGGGAAAGAAAAAAATCAAATCAAAAAATAAAAAAGGGGTCGGGTCTTCCTCAGTATCCATCTATAATTCTAATTCTGGTAAAAGCCCGTTAGAAAATTTCAGAAGAATTAGGTTGGAATGAATTTCCTATCATCTGTATCCCTTTCCTTTCGAAATACAAACATGGGAATCATTGAAATATCTCTTTGATTGAAAGAGTATTAGTCATATCATACATTACTCTACTAGAATCCAATGGAATTTGGAAATGAAGATATTTTTATTTGAAAAAGTTCAAAACGCGTTTCAAAACAATCTATAAAATAATTGATACAGTTTGATTCCTCAACTTTATTAGTAGTAACTCTAGAGTCCACTTCTTCCCCATACTACAAGTGAAAGGGAAAATGTAAAGACTACCATTAAAGCAGCCCAAGCGAGACTTACTATATCCATGTGAATTATGTCCCCTATCT